ATACCAATTATTGTTCCAAAGACTCTACCTGCTTTATTTATTTCAAATAGCTCAGGAACAAATATGTACGGAATAGAAAGATTCCAACCCCCCAAGTAAAGAACTGTTACAAATAATGAAGAAAGCAGTAGATTCAGATATGAAGCAACGTAAAATAAACCAAATTTGATACCTGAATATTCGGTTTGATAACCTGCTACTAATTCTTCTTCTGCTTCTGGCAAATCAAAGGGCAATCTTTCACACTCGGCTAGGGAAGAAATTAGAAAAATGATAAACCCTATAGGTTGACGCCACAAATTCCATCCCCAAAAACCATATTTTGATTGCGCTTCAACTATATCAACTGTACTTGAACTGTTAGATAATCATAGTCGATGATAACATCACTGTGCCCATCGCTATTACAGAACCGGACATGAGATTTTCATCTCATACGGCTCCTTGAAGGTCACAAATAAATCTAAGGACCCACTCACTATTATTTATCTTGCTATGTTTGTAGGATATATAGAATCCAAATCTATCCTAAGGTCCCGAATTAGACCAATGGAATTCTGTCTGCTATATATATTTCTATTTTTTTATATTTCATATAAAATATTGAATATAAAGTGCTTCTGAATTGATCTCATCTTTTAATAATTTCCAAATTTTCTTTGTTGAATAATAACTTAATCCTTGAATAAAATTCTTCTTGTAGAAATATCAATAGATATTTCAACCTAGCATTTTCGATTACGAAAAAGAATTAGACCTTGCATTAGTTCAGGAATCCTGACAAGAATTTTATCTCTAAAAATAGGTATATAGGTCTAAATATCTATATTATATAGTAAAGAAAGAATAAGAAAAGCTCTCTTTTTTCTATTGCAATTACATTCTTTCTATTTTTTCGTTCCTATTCTCCTTTCTCATAAAAAGGGATTTTAAAACAAAGTAAAGGATTAGTTCGTTCTTGATAGTTATTTCTTTAATCGGTGGATAGGAGTATACTCTGGATCGGGATCGTGGGGAGTACTTCTTGATCATTTCTACTAACTTAAAGCCCCAATTAAAATTCCTTTTATGCACAGAAATATCCTGTTGGATAACTTACATAATCTCCATTACGAATCCTTTGTGTACCTTGGTGTTCCTAGCCATCCACTCATTTTTGCCCAATCTCCTGTTATGGTAATACACGTATATGTATGGTAATTAATAGTAAAACCTCTATACAGTTGATCTTTTGAACCCGCTTCAAGCCATGATGACTAATCAACCAATATCTTGGGGTAACCAATCTTTACTGCTTATATTTACTTTCATTTAACTCTTGTACATAGGTAATGAGACTCCATTTTTTTACCGCAAATTTATAAGCCGTTTTCTTTCACTCATATAACTATCTGGTTTAGTTCATCAGCCTGAATGATGAATAAAAAAATGAAAATGGATATTCAACTTATTTAACTTCCTTCCTAGAAAGAAAAAAAAATAGGGAAAATTTATTTCTTAACGAATCACACGTAGAGATATTGATAACACACATAGAGTTAATGGTATTTCATAACTAATTGATTGAGCAGCAGCTCGGAGACCACCTAAAAAGGAATATTTATTATTTGATCCATATCCTGACATAAGAAGTCCAACGGGAGCAATACTGGAAATGGCAATCCATAAAAAAACACCAATACTTAGATCAGCTAGAACAAGATGATATCCAAAAGGAATTACTGAATAACTTAGTAGAATTGAGATGACTGCTATAGATGGTCCGATACTGAATAAACGATTATCTCCTCTAGATGGAAGAAGATTCTCTTTGAAAAGTAATTTTGTACCATCTGCTAGAGCTTGAAGAATTCCTAAAGGTCCGGCGTATTCAGGTCCAATACGTTGTTGTATCCCTGCAGATATTTCTCTTTCTAACCAAACAATTACTAGTACACCTATTGTGATTCCTAATACAGTAGTCAAAATATAGACAAGCATCCATATGATCCCATAGACCTCTTGTAAGGATTCCAATCTGGAAAAAGAATTGATAGCTTGTACTTCTGTTGTATCAATTATCATTTCAACGATCAACTTCTCCCATAATGATATCTATGCTACCTAGTATCGTCATAATATCAGCCAATTTCATTTTTTTAACTAACTGAGGAAGAATTTGCAAATTGATAAAACCGGGTGGGCGAATTTTCCATCTCCAGGGAAAAACACTCTGATCTCCTATCAGAAAAATTCCCAATTCTCCTTTTGGGGTTTCGACTCTTACATAAAGTTCTTGCTGTGATAATTCAAAAGTCGGAGAAGGTTTCTTACTAATGAATCGATAATCAAAATCATTCCATTCGGGATCCCTTACTCTATCAAAGCGTCGGATTTCTAAATTCTCATAGGGCCCCCCTGGAATTCCTTCTAGAGCCTGTTGAATAATTTTTATAGATTCTGTCATTTCGCTGATTCGTACTAAATAACGAGCTAACGAATCCCCTTCTTTTTGCCATTGTACTTCCCAATCAAATTCGTCGTAACACTCATAATGATCAACTTTACGAAGATCCCATTGTATTCCGGAAGCTCGTAGCATTGGTCCTGATAAACCCCAATTTATTGCTTCTTCTCCGCCAATAATGCCTACTCCTTCAACTCGTTCTAAAAAAATAGGATTCTGTGTAATAAGCTTTTGATATTCAGCAACCCCTGTTAAAAAATAATCGCAAAAATCTAAACATTTATCTATCCATCCATGAGGTAGATCAGCAGCTACTCCTCCGAGACGAAAATAATTATGCATCATTCGCATACCGGTGGCAGCTTCGAATAGGTCATATATCAATTCTCGTTCTCGAAAAATATAGAAGAAGGGGGTCTGTGCCCCAATATCTGCCATAAAAGGGCCAAGCCATAACAAATGCGAAGCTATACGACTCAACTCCAACATAATGACTCTGATGTAGCTCGCCCTTTTAGGTACTTGAATATTGCCTAACTGTTCTGGTGCATTTACAGTTATTGCTTCTGTGAACATAGTAGCTAAATAATCCCAACGTGTTACATAAGGCAAATATTGTATAATTGTTCGGTTTTCTGCAATTTTTTCCATTCCTCTGTGTAAATAACCCAATATTGGTTCGCAGTCAATAACATCTTCACCATCTAGAGTAACGATGAGTCGAAGAACACCATGCATTGATGGGTGGTGAGGACCCATATTGACTATCATGAGGTCTTTTCTTGTAGCTGGTGCAGTCATAGGTTTTTCCCCATTCATTCTTCCATGAATTGCTGAAAGTGAAAAAAAAGAAGTTCATCAAAATTTAAACGATCAAAAAGATTCTTCAAATTAACGAGTTTTTATCTCTCGAATATCCAACTGACCAATTATTTCTTTATAACGTACTCTATTTTTTTTTGACAAATAAGCCAATAGCCGTTGACGTTTTCCCAGAATTTTCCGTAGACCTCTCTGAGATAAATAGTCTTTTTTGTGCAATTCCAAATGTGAAGTAAGTCTCCGTATCTTATTGGTAAAACTGACTACTTGAAATTCAACAGACCCCCTGTTTTCTTTCTTTTCTTCTTGTGAAGTAACGGAAATGAATGAATTTTTGACCATAAAAGAATTTCCTCCTCCTTTTTTGACTTTACAGATATGTAATTTTATCGATCAGAAATAATAATGCCAGTAATTTGAATGTGATATACATAATGATCTTAATTTCTTTATCGACTCCTAATTTTATCAATTAAAATGAATTAATCAAATTGGATTCGAATAGGGATACAAAAGGATGGTACGTTTTTGCACTCACAAAAGCGAATAATTTATATTTAAACCGAAAATGAAGAAGATTTTGTTGATTCAATTCACTTTTTATCTAATTGATACTTTATTGACGTATATTAGAATGGGATGTAAGACAAGGTATGTGTACATCTGTTTACTTTCATATACCATATACGGTATAGGATATATAGGAAAAATACGGTATTAACATTAACCAATTTTTAATCGTGGATACATACGTAGTCTTAACATATTGATACGACTGCCATTATTCGTATCAAACCAATAGCGATTCATACAAGCTAAATCTTCTAATCGATAATTCGGCCAAAGAAAGAACTTTAATTGAATTAATTCATTTTTATCACTATCAAGATGTTTACTTTCATCCAAAAATGGACTCCAGTTTTTTACGTTGTTCTCGTTACAAAATACCGGATTTCTATTCACACCATTTCTATTCGTTGAACTGAAACAAATTAAAATTCTCAATTCTCTACGACGTCTAGATGATAAAATATTTTCAGGAACAAGTAAATTCGAATGATTTTTATCTCTATTTCCAGTCATTCTTTGATGTTTTGAAATAGATTCATCAAAATTCTTCTTATCAACATATCCTCGTTCTCGATATCTTTGATTAATTTGGCGTTTACTCTTATGAACCAATGAAATACCTATGGTTTGATACATAATAAATTGTCCATCATTTTTTACAGACAGACGAACCGATTCGATAATCAATATCCCTTTTTTCATCAATTCTGTAAGAGGTAAATTCTTCTGAATCAGCATTATATTCAGACTCATTTCTCTTCTTTGAATAGAGGATATAGTAATTTTTCTTGGGTTTCTCAGTCTAAGCAGGAGACAATATACCTTAATATTATTGATCATTCTTTGATTCAAAGCATCGTCCCATCTCAATTGAAAAAGCAAATATCGTTTCAGGAAGAAATTTAGTTCTGCTTCCGTGTTGCTCTTGTATTGTTTTTTCGTTTTACGTTTTTTCATGTCTGATCGCGCATAATCTTCTTCAATATCTTTTTGTTGGTTTGAGAGAAGGGATCCAAGATTTCTTTGGTTTTGTGCATCTGAACCACGATCTCGTCGATCTGCGGGTTCTTTTTCTTCTTGATTTCGATTCTTTAATTCAAAAGATTTTTTTTCTTCATTCGATGGTATAAAAAAATTCCCTTTTGGCTTTCCATTGACGTTTTTATTTTCACTAACATTTTCATTTATATTCAAATTTAAAAGAAGTAATTTGCTTGGTATAATCCACGGTTTCATTTTATATGCATTATAAAGTAGCACAAATTCGGGGAAGAACCAAAGTTCCAGATTGGATATAGGACAATTTAGTATTTCTTCATTCATTCCCATCCAATCAAAAAAGATTTTTTTATGATTGGGTGGATTGATTTCTAGATCTTGATGAATTGTAAGATAAAAAAGACCTTTCTTATCAATTTTATCAATTATTGGGTAATTATTAGTTCCAATCTTAGTTTTTTTATTACTGTTGGAATCGATCTTGATCCAGGCCTCAATATTGACTTTTTTTCTAAGACAAAACTTGAGAATTTTCCAATCAAAATATTTTCTATCTGGATTTTTTTCCATATACATAATATCACCTCTTCCTAGATAATTATTGATAGGAATACCCCCCCATTTATCAAATAATTTGCCTTTAGGTGTGTTGTAATTATAAGAAATCTTTTGATTCGTATTTACTTGTAATGGTGATCCATAAACAGAAATATATGAGTTCCTCTTAGTTTCATAATTAATAGATTGATATGATAAAAGATCATATTTAAAGTATTTTTGAAAATTATCTTTTTGATTCGATAATGAATATACTTCAGAATCTTTTTGTTTTTTGTAATAAAGTAATTGGTTTTTTTCATATGAATTCCATTTCTTTAAATCTTTCTTTTGAGCTGTACGACATTGATTGACTCTATTTCGCCATTTTTGTGGGATTAATCTAGACCATCTAATCTGAGATAAATCGTATTGATAATGACCCCTTAACCAGTTTTTCCATTGATTCGCTCCATAACTCCGAAATTTCTTATATCTTAATTCAGAATGAATTATTCCTTGTGTTCCAAAAGAATCCTTTATCCCAGTCTTAAGAAAAAAAGATGTTCCGTGATATTGAAGAACAGATCTTAATTTATCCAAGTGGGTTTGGGATAAATTGTAAAATACATATGCTTGTGACAAGGAGGATAAGTCACAAAAAATAGGTGAATTCCTTTTACTATTACTAATATTATAAAGTGACTTTTTTATAGTCGAAATAAAGTGAATTGTATTTTGATTTGTTTTATTAATTCTTTCTTGATTTGTTTCATTAGTGTAAATGTATTTATCAATCATTTTTTTTGTTGATTCAAGAAAAAGTTGTATATTGATTTGGGGAATATTAATGATACATCGAAAGACATCTATGTAGATTCTTTCAATGAAAATTTTTATAAAATAATGTAATTTACTGATTAATCGAGCATTTCTTCTTTTTAATATTTGCCAAATATTTTTTAGTGATTCTAGTCTTTTGGCATTATAAGTTGTTTTGTTAGAATTAATATTTATTCCTGGAGTTACTTTTTTTTTGTCGTTTGTAATTTTTTCTATTTGATTTCTAATTGTGCGTGTTCTATCAGTCAGATCCTTCCGTTTTTTTTCTGTCAGGGAATAATTTGTCCAATCTGTAGATCGACTTTGATTAAACGATTCATGAATTATCTGATTGTTGATTATAGAATCTTTTTCTTTTTTAGTTTCACTTAATTCATATACTTCTCTCAATCTAAATAACAGAATTTGATTTACTTTTGAAAGTACTTTTCTTATTCTTTTTATAAATAGAACACTTTTGATGACCCAATTTTTTGTTTCTTTTGAGACTGTTAGAAAAAAGTTTGTTCTTCCCTTTAAAACTCTTAAAACTAGAAAATATTTCTTTTTCAATTTTTTAATTTTTTTTTTGAGTTCTTTAAAAATGGGCTCAAAAAAAGAAGGTCTTTTTCGGGGAGAACCAAAAGGAAGTTCAGCTTCCATTCCCCAAACCGTTAAAAAACAAAAATCATCTTTTTTTTTTATTTTTTTCATTAGATCTCTATGAGAGGTTTGCAGCTTAGATCTGTGCCAAGGTTTCAGACAGAGAGGAAATAGGATTTTTATCTGAATACCGTCTGTTAACCAATTTTTCGGAAATTCGGTTTCTGATAATTGAACACCATTATAGGTACATTTAACATGCATTTCTCTATTCCATTCCTGTAAATCCTTAGACCATTCAGGAAGTTGCAATAATAACATACGACCCATATTTTTAGCTACTATCAATAAAGGTAAAATAATATATTTTCTAAGAATCGATTGAGTTATTAACATAGAGCCTCTTATTACTTGTGCAAATGGAATGGTATCCCAGGCTTCTGCTATTTCTATCCGTGCTTTTTCCTTTCTTTTGTTCTCTTCTTTTTTGTCCTTCTCTTTTTTCTCTCCTTTTTTTGTCTGTTCTTCTGTATAATCTAGAATTTTGAATTCTGTCCCTTTTCCCATCCAATTTCTAAAAATTAGTTTCATTAGTCCGGAGATATCAAACGAAAAAAGGGGGGATTTGTTTATTCTGTCCAAAAAAAGGGGGGAATGCACATTTGCTTGAAACAGTTCCCAAATAACTATTTTCCGCATTT